GTAGTTTCTTTTTCACTCCACAAGGATCAAGATCAACTGAACATCCATCCTCATTCTGTCGAACGAAGATATATTTCTAGCCTCTCAGTGAATAATGATCAAGTGAGACACCAATTAGTTAGGTCGGATTTTTCTGATAAAAAAGAAGATGGTATTTTGGATTATTCGGGATTTAATCGAATCATAGGTATTGGTCGTTGTAATCTCATACATCCTGCAATTCTCCAAAAGAATTCTGATTTATTGGCAAAAAGGCGAAGAAATAAATTTCTCATTCCGTTCCAATCCATTCAAGAACAAGAGAAAGAACTAATGCCCCATTCAGGTATCTCGATTGAAATACCCATAAAGGGTATTTTCCGTAAAAATAGTATTCTTGCTTATTTTGATGATCCTCGATACAGAAGAAAGAATTCAGGAATTACTAAATATGGGACTATAGGGGCGCATTCAATCGTCAAAAAAGAGGACTTGATTGAGTATCGAGGAGTCAAAAAAATTAAGCAAAAATTTCAAATGAAAATTGATCGCTTTTTTTTCATTCCCGAGGAAGTGCATATTTTACCCGAATCTTCTTACGTAATGGTACGGAATAATAGTATCATTGGAGTAGATACCCGAATAGCTTTAAATAGAAGAAGCAAAGTGGGCGGATTGGTCCGAGTGGAGAAAAAAAAAAAAAAGATTGAACTCCAAATTTTTTCTGGGGATATCCATTTTCCTGGGGAAACGGATAAGATATCCCGACACAGTGGCATCTTGATACCGCCGGAAACGGGAAAAAAAGAACTTAAGGAATCCACCCGCGAATCAAAAAAATTGAAAAAATGGATCTATGTCCAACGGATCACACCTACCAAGAAAAAGCATTTTGTTTTGGTTCGACCCGTAGTCACATATGAAATAGCGAACGGTATCAATTTAGCAACACTCTTCCCCCAGGATCTGCTGCGGGAAAAGGATAATATGCACCTTCGAGTTGTCAATTATATCCTTTATGGAAAGGGCAAACCCTTTCGGGGTATTTCTGACACAAGTATTCAATTAGTTCGAACTTGTTTAGTCTTGAATTGGGACCAAGACAAAAAAAGTTCTTCCGTCGAAGAGGTCCGTGCTTCCTTTGTTGAAGTAAGTACAAATGGTATGATTCGAGATTTCCTAAGAATCGACTTAGTGCAATCCCATATTTCGTATATCAGAAAAAGGAATGCTCCGTCAAGTCCAGGATTGATCTCTGATAATGGTCCAGATCGCACCAATATAAATCCGTTTTACTCCATTTATTTCAAGGCAAGGGTTCAACAATCACTTAGCCAAAATCAAGGAACTATTCATACCTTGTTGAATAGAAATAAGGAATGCCAATCTTTGATAATTTTGTCATCATCTAATTGTTTTCGAATGGGTCCATTCAACGATATCAAATATCATAATGTGATAAAGCAATCAATTCACATTCAAAAAGATCCTCTAATTCCAATTAGGAATTCGTTGGGACCCTTAGGAACAGTCCTTCAAATTGCGAATTTTGATTCATTTTACTATTTAATAACTTATAATCCGATTTCGGTAACTAACTATTTGAAACTGGATAATTTAAAACAGACTTTTCAAGTACGTAAATTTTATTTAATGGATGAAAACGAGAGAATTTATAATCCTGATCCAGACAGTAAGATTGTTTTGAATCCATTTAATTTGAATTGGTATTTTATCCATCATAATTATTGTGAGGAAATGTCCACAATAATGAGTCTTGGGCAGTTTATTTGTGAAAATATATGTATAGCCACAAATGGACCACACCTCGAATCAGGTCAAGTTTTAATTGTTCAAGCTGGCTCTGTAGTAATAAGATCCGCTAAGCCTTATTTGGCTACTCCAGGAGCAACTGTTCATGGGCATTATGGAGAAATCCTTTATGAAGGAGATACATTAATTACATTTATATATGAAAAATCAAGATCTGGTGATATAACGCAGGGTCTTCCAAAAGTAGAACAAGTGTTAGAAGTGCGTTCGATTGATTCAATATCGATGAACCTAGAAAAAAGAGTTGAGGGTTGGAACGCGCGTATAACAAGAATTCTTGGGATTCCTTGGGGATTCTTAATTGGTGCTGAGCTAACTATAGTGCAAAGTCGTATCTCTTTGGTTAATAAGATCCAAAAGGTTTATCGATCCCAGGGGGTCCAAATCCATAATAGACATATCGAAATTATTGTACGTCAAATAACATCAAAAGTGTTGGTTTCAGAAGATGGAATGTCTAATATTTTTTTACCCGGCGAACTTATTGGATTGTTACGAGCGGAGCGAACGGGGCGTGCTTTGGAAGAAGCGATCTGTTATCGAGCTATATTATTGGGAATAACGAGAGCATCTCTGAATACTCAAAGTTTTATATCTGAAGCAAGTTTTCAAGAAACCGCTCGGGTTTTAGCAAAAGCAGCTCTCCGGGGTCGTATCGACTGGTTGAAAGGCCTGAAAGAGAACGTTGTTCTGGGGGGGATGATACCCGTTGGTACCGGATTCAAAGCATTAGTGCACTGTTCACGGCAGCATAACAATATTCTTTTGGAAACAAAAAAAGAATTTATTCGGGGGGGGGGATGATAGATATTTTCTTACACCACAGAGAATTATTAGACTTTTGCATTTCAAAGACTTTACATGATACATCAGAACAATCGTTTAGAGGATTTAATGAGTCCTAAGGAGCGGATTCTCTTAACTATTTTTGATCCTTTGATTTCTTAATAGTAAGAAAAGAAAGATAATAACGAATAGAAAGTAATGAATGGCCTGGATTGTGTATCAATGGCCAATCTCTGGTAGAAGAGAAGGTTCCATTGGAACAATTATTTATTTCAGGGCACCTCGTCTCTTTTTTTATCAAATCTTTTTTTGATAAAAAAAAGAGGAAGTATGGGGAGAAATGGCAAGAAGATAGTGGAATATCAATTTTGAGGAGATGATGGAAGCAGGAATTCCTTTTGGTCATGGTACTAGGAAATGGAATCCTAGAATGTCACCGTATATCTCAGCAAAACAGAAAGGTATTCATATTACAAATCTGACAAGAACTGCTCGTTTTTTATCAGAAGCTTGTTATAAAGCAGCGGATTTAGTAGCACGAGCTGCAATAAGAACCCGGTGTCATTATATTATATTAATAAAAAAAGGCTCGGTGGTATGTTAACGAATTGGTCCACTACAGAAACGAGACTTCATAAGTTCAGGGATTTGAGAGCGGAACAAAAGACGGGGAGACTCAACCGTCTTCCAAAAAGAGATGCAGCTATCCTGAAGAGACAATTATCACGCTTGCAAACGTATCCGGGCGGGATTCAATATATGACGGGGGTACCGGATATTGTAATCGTCGTTGATCAGCAAGAAGAATATACGGCTCTTCGAGAATGTATCGCTTTGGGAATTCCAACAATTTGTTTAATTGATACAAATTGTGACCCCGATCTCGCAGATATTTCGATTCCAGCAAACGATAACGCTATAGCTTCAATCCGATTAATTCTTAATAAATTTGTATTTGCAATTTGTGAGGGTCGTTCTAGCTATATACGAAATCCTTGATTAATAATAAGATAAATAACTTTTTTTGGTAACTACATGGATTTTTGGAATCGGTTACTCTTCTTGAATCGCATAAAAGAAAAGAAATAAAAAAACCGTGGATATTATGTGATTAGCGGGTATTCAAAACGGATAATTCTAATTAAAGTATACAAGTCGAAAGGGAGAGGGTTGAATCAAAATAATTCTTTTTAAAGTTCTATTTCTGTTAGAGGGCAATATGAATGTTATATCATGTTCCAGTAACACACTAAAAGGGTTATACGATATATCCGGTGTGGAAGTAGGCCAACATTTCTATTGGCAAATAGGAGGTTTACAAGTCCATGCCCAAGTACTTATTACTTCTTGGGTTGTAATTGCTATCTTATTAGGTTCAGCCCTTATAGCTGTTCGGAATCCACAAACTATTCCGACTGCCGGTCAAAATTTCTTCGAATATGTCCTTGAATTTATTCGAGACGTGAGCAAAACTCAGATTGGAGAAGAATATGGTCCATGGGTTCCCTTTATTGGAACTATGTTTCTATTTATTTTTGTTTCGAATTGGTCCGGTGCTCTTTTACCTTGGAAAATAATACAGTTACCCCATGGGGAGTTAGCTGCACCTACGAATGATATCAATACTACCGTTGCTTTAGCCTTGCTCACGTCAGTAGCATATTTCTATGCAGGTCTTTCTAAAAAGGGATTAGGTTATTTCAGTAAATACATTCAACCGACTCCAATTCTTTTACCCATTAACATTTTAGAAGATTTCACAAAACCTTTATCACTTAGCTTTCGACTTTTCGGGAATATATTAGCTGATGAATTAGTAGTTGTTGTTCTTGTTTCTTTAGTACCTTTAGTGGTTCCTATACCTGTGATGTTCCTTGGATTATTTACAAGCGGTATTCAAGCTCTTATTTTTGCAACTTTAGCGGCGGCTTATATAGGCGAATCTATGGAGGGCCATCATTGACTAGTTTTCGAAATAGTCTCTTTTTTTTTTTAGCTTAGAATAACGCAGTGTATGCGTAACTAAAGATAATCCACTTAGGAAACATCAATATACAACTAGAAATAGACAAGTACGGGATATACGACCAAGAGTCATAGAAAAAAAATTCTGATATTGGGGAATTGTAAAAAAGGAAAGAGATCAAAAAGATCTTTTTCCTAAAATGCATGTTTGGCTTTATTATATCATACTCCTGCCAATGAATATTATCATTCTATTGTTTTGTTCATTCAATTCAAATATAAGGAGTCATTATTTGAATAAAAATTCTTATAGTATCATAGTATCACAATTTACACGGTGTGTGATTAAAAAAAAAAAAGAAAAAGAAAGATGCTTTCTAGAATGATTCCCATTTTAGTTGATTTTATTCAATTCAACGATTGACCAAAAGAAAATATTAATAAATAATTAAATAATTAAAGTGAATGACCTTACCGGAATAAAATACTTATGTTTATTTCTATGCAATGATTCGCCAAACGAGATTCATAAAAAATGGGTTGATTGGGAGAGGGGAACAGAATTGGGTATATGGGATCTAATGACTCTAAGCCAACTCTTGTGTATGGTTCCAAGAATGATTCTATAATACGATTGACTTTAAGATACGAATAGTTTGAATCTAAGATATGAATAGTTGGTTTACGTTATGGAAGAAAGACATGTATATATGATATTAGATATTGATAGTTATATATCAACTAAAGATATATCTAATCTGCCCTACTATTGTGAACTTAGATAGAGATTCCAATAGAAATTCTTCGGTTTCATCTTTGCCTGTGAATTGAATGTGAATGAATAAAGCGATGAAATAAAGAAAACTAACGAACGCAGAATTAAAAAAGGGTTTGGAAAGAAGAAATGGAAGAACAAAAGTTGTATGGATTCACAAAAATCCTGTGGATCAGAACTAAAAAAGAGATATCGAAGTAGCTTTTATGGTTTAATACTAATATTATTATTACTTCAATTCCGAGTTCTTAGTTATTTCGACTGGATGAATCTTAGCGATGGAATAATTAAGTCATAATTCCTCGGACGATTGTATCATTAACTATTTCTTTATTTTAGTGCGAGGAACTTCTCATGAATCCACTGATTTCTGCCGCTTCTGTTATTGCCGCTGGGTTGGCCGTCGGGCTTGCTTCTATTGGACCTGGAGTAGGTCAAGGTACTGCTGCGGGTCAAGCTGTAGAAGGTATCGCGAGACAACCCGAGGCGGAGGGAAAAATACGAGGTACTTTATTGCTTAGTCTGGCTTTTATGGAAGCTTTAACAATTTATGGACTGGTTGTAGCATTAGCGCTTTTATTTGCGAATCCCTTTGTTTAATCCTATAAATATGCAAATTACGTATTTTTTTTAGTCTATCTAAAAGAGGAGATAATATGAAAAATATAACCGATTCTTTCGTTTCCTTGGTTCGCTGGTCATTTGCCGGGAGTTTCGGGTTTAATACCGATATTTTAGCAACAAATCTAATAAATCTAAGTGTAGTCCTTGGTGTATTGATCTTTTTTGGAAAGGGAGTGCGTGCGAGTTGTTTATTTCAAGAATAGGCTGGATCCAACCAGCTGTACTTTTTTTCATTAGAACTAGATCGAAAAAGGTGCACGATTCCGCGAATTACTTCTGAATCAATTTCAAATCATATTTAAGAACCATAGCATTTCGTGATTCATTGGTAAATCTACTTTGATTCTCTATCAACCAAACCAATAGTGTGGGGTCATTAACATGGTTAAACCAAACTGTTTGAAGTCCAGACGCAGCATGGTACTCTTTCTACTACTATATTAATATAGAATAGAAATGTTTGCAAAATTGGAATTTGTTTTTTTTTTCGATATAAAACACTCATGTCGATAAAATTATTTGAGCCTTTTCTTTTATTGGAATGCAAAATATTTGAAATATTTCAATCCACCGCTTTTTATGCTGAATCGATGACCTGTGTATAATATAAAGTCAGAAGAATTCTTTGGATTTGACGAAAAAAAGAAACAACTTTGCTGACAATTCAATATTTTTGTTTTGTTCCGTCAGAAGAGTCCTCAAAATATTCTGGTCTTGGATTAGTGATTAGTCGCGACATCTTGGAATATGAATAGAGAAGAGAGGTAGAGGATAGGCTCATTACATTAAAAAAAAGATATGGGAATTGCCCCCATACTTAAAAAGTTGAAGTAATTGAGTGTGAGAGCCAAATGAATCGAAAAATTCATGTTTGGTTCGGGAAGGGATCATGTAAGTTTTAAGATGAATGGAAAGATAATCTACTTTCATTAAGTGATTTATTAGATAATCGAAAACGGAAGATCCTGAATACTATTCAAAATTCAGAGGAACTGCAGGGGGGGGCCATTCAACGGCTGGAAAAAGCCCGGGCTCGCTTACGGAAAGTCGAAAGGGAAGCAGATCAATTTCGAGTGAATGGATACTCGGAGATAGAACGAGAAAAATTGAATTTGATTAAGTCAACTTATAAGACTTTGGAAGAATTAGAAAATTACAAAAATGAAACCGTTCGTTTTGACCACCAAAGGGCGGTTCAGCAAGTCCGACAACAGGTTTTCCAACAAGTTTTAAAAGGAGCTCGAGGCACTCTGAATAGTTCTTTGAACAAGGAGTTACATTTACGTACCATTAGTGAGAATATTGACACGTTTGAGGCGATGGCAGAAATAACTGATTAGTCCTTTTCCTGTAGGCATCGTTTTTTTTCTTTAACTAAAAAAAAATTATACTCATGGTAACAATTAGAGCCGACGAAATTAGTAATATTATCCGTGAACGTATTGAGCAATATAATAGAGCAGTCAAGATTGTAAATATCGGTACCGTACTTCAAGTAGGCGACGGCATCGCTCGTATTTATGGTCTTGATGAAGTAA